TTATTTATTTTTATATATTTATATAAAAATTATTAAAAATGGTATAATTATTAAATAAAAGATTAATTTATATATATATATATATTAAAATATTTAATATTAATTAATTAATTTTATTATATTTAAATATATATATTTAATGTATTATATAATTAAATAATAATTAAAATTAATTTTCAATATAATATTAATTATTTAATATTTATATTAATTTTTAATATAATATTAATTAAATAAGAAAAAATAATTATATATATATATATATATATAGTTATATATATATATATATATATATAATATATTAAAATATATTATATAATATATAGATATATATATATATATATATATTAATATATTAAAATATATAATAAAAATTAAATATTTAAATATAAAAAAAAAAAAAAAAAATTCTATATTAAAAATTATATATATAAATAAAAATTTTAATAGTTTAAAAATTTTAATTTAAATTTATTTTACATATAAATTTTAGTATATAATTTTATTTATTTTGATAATAATTAATTTTAATAGTAGTAATTAATATTAAAAATTTAAGAAATTAAGATTTAGTAATATAAAAATTAATAACTAATTTTGTGCCAGCAGTTGCGGTTAAACAAAAGTTAAATTAAATTTTTTTAGATATATTAAATAAATACTTTTATTTAATTTAAAAATTATATTATTAGGTAAAATTATAATTTAATAAAAAATTAATATTGATTTATGAATTAATAAATTTATAGTTAAACTAGGATTAGATACCCTATTATTAAAAATTTAAATTTAAAATATTAAAATAGTAGATATAAAATATTGAAACTTAAATTATTTGGCGGTATTTTAGTTCATTTAGAGGAATCTGTTTAATAATTGATAATCCACGAATAAATTTACTTAATTTAAAATTTTATATATCGTTGTTAAAAAAAATATTTTTAAAAAAAATTAATATTTTAATTTTATTATAAAAATTTAAATCAAATCAAGATGTAGATTATAATTAAGAATATAATGGATTACAATAAAAAAATTTTTGGATATTAATTTGAAATTGTTAATTAAAATTGGATTTAAATGTAATTTTATATAATTTTTTAAAGTGATTAAAAATTAAAATATGTACATATTGCCCGTCGCTTTCATTTATAAATTGAAATAAGTCGTAACAAAGTAGAGGTACTGGAAAGTGTTTCTAGAAAGAACAAGTTAGAGCTTGAGTTTAAGCATTTCATTTACATTGAAAAGAAATTAAATTATATAATTAATTTGGGGGGTTAAATTAATAATTTAGGTAGTTAATAAAAAGAATTTTAATATTAAAATAATTTATTGGGGGTTAAAGTATTTTAATAAAAAAAATTACAAATTTTATAGTTAATTAGTATTGTAGAAGAATTTTGAAATATTTGAAAAATAATTATTTTAAAAGTAGGTTTAATTTGGTGTATCTTGTGTATCAGAGTTTATTAATTAAAATTTTTAGGGGAAATTTTCTCGAATTTAATAGAGTTAATTAATTAATAAATTTATTGTTGCATAAATATTTTAAATAATTAATTTGAAATGAAATGTTAATCGTTTTTAAATATATCTAGTTTTTTTAGAAAAAAATTTAATTTTTAATTAATTTAAATAAATAAATAAGTAAATATTTATTTATTTAAATTAATTAAATATTTTTAGGGATAAGCTTGAAAATAAATAATTATAATAAAAATTAGATTTAATTAGTGAAATTTTTAAAATTTAAATTATTTTTAAATTATAGTTTTTTATAAATAATTTTACTTATAAAAAAAATTTAATTAAGAATTTTAATTTTTTATAAAAAAAATTATTTTAATGATAGAAATTATAATATAATGATAAAATTAGTATAATATATTTAATATTGATTGATGTAAAATATTTAATTATTTTTAATTAATAAAAAGGAATTCGGCAAATATTTATATTCACTTGTTTATCAAAAACATGTCTTTTTGATAATAATTTAAAGTCTAATCTGCCCACTGATATTATTAAAGGGCTGCAGTATTTTGACTGTACAAAGGTAGCATAATCAATAGTCTTTTAATTGATGACTTGTATGAATGATTGGATGAGATATATACTGTCTCTTTATTATTTTATTTAATTTAATTTTTTATTTAAAAAGATAAAATTTATTTAAAAGACGAGAAGACCCTATAGAGTTTTATAAAAATTTAAATTAAAATTTTATTTAATTTTTAAATTAAAATTTATATTTTTGTTTTATTGGGGTGATTGAAAAATAATTTAAACTTTTTTTAGATTTTAACATTAATTAATGAATTTATTGATCCATAAATTATGATTATAAGAAATAATTACCTTAGGGATAACAGCGTAATTTTTTTTTTTAGTTCAAATAGGAAAAAGAGTTTGCGACCTCGATGTTGGATTAAGATAAAATTTAAATGCAAAAGTTTAAAATTTTGATCTGTTCGATCATTAAAATCTTACATGATCTGAGTTCAAACCGGTGTAAGCCAGGTTGGTTTCTATCTTTAGAAAATTAAAACATTTTAGTACGAAAGGATTGAATGTTTAAAATAATTTTAAAATTGGGAATATTATTAATTTTTATTTAAATATTATATTTATTAATAAGATAATTACTATTTTGGCAGAAAAATGTAATGGTTTTAGAAATCATTTATATATAATTATTTATATATTTAGTAAATGGTTTTATTTGATTATTTGATGGTTATTTTGGGTATTTTATTTTTAGTTTTAGGAGTTTTAATTGCGGTTGCTTTTTTGACTTTATTAGAACGTAAAGTTTTAGGTTATATTCAAATTCGAAAGGGTCCTAATAAATTAGGATTTTTAGGTATTTTACAGCCATTTTCTGATGCCATTAAATTGTTTACTAAGGAACAAACTTATCCTTTAAATTCTAATTATTTATCATATTATTTTTCTCCGATTATTGGTTTTATTTTATCATTATTAATTTGAATGATTATTCCTTATTATTTTAATTTATTAAGTTTTAATTTAGGGTTTTTGTTTTTTTTTTGTGTTACTAGATTGGGGGTTTATACAGTTATAGTAGCTGGTTGATCTTCGAATTCAAATTATGCTTTATTAGGGGGTTTACGTGCTGTAGCTCAAACTATTTCTTATGAAATTAGTTTAGCCTTAATTTTATTATCTAGAATTATTTTAATTATAGATTTTAATTTATTATTATTAGGAAATTATCAAATATTAATTTGATTTATTTTTTTAATATTTCCTTTGGGTTTATGTTGAATATCTTCTAGATTAGCAGAAACAAATCGTACTCCTTTTGATTTTGCTGAAGGTGAAAGAGAGTTAGTTTCAGGGTTTAATATTGAATATAGAAGTGGAGGATTTGCTTTGATTTTTTTGGCTGAATATTCTAGAATTTTATTTATAAGATTATTATTTGTTTTAGTTTATTTAGGGGGTTATGATTTAACTTTTTTTTTTTATTTAAAATTGGGATTATTATCATTTTTATTTATTTGGGTACGAGGAACTTTACCTCGATATCGATATGATAAGTTAATATATTTAGCTTGAAAAAGTTATTTACCTATTTCTTTAAATTTTTTATTATTTTTTTTAGGAGTTAAAATTTTAATATAATTAATTTTTTTTTAGTATAAATTAATAGAATTTATAATTCTTTCTTAAGTTTTCAAAACAAATGCTTTTATAAGCTCATTAATTTATTAATTTTTTAATTAAAAATTATTTTATCTCAATATTTTCCTATTAATGGGTTAATTATATAATATAAAAAGTAAATAACTGTTAAGATTTGTCCGGTAATAACATATGGCTCTTCTACTGGACGTGCTCCAATTCAAGTTAATAAGATGACTGTTATAACCATGGATCAAAATAGAATTTGATTAATTGGGTAAAATTGAATACCTTGTATTTTTTTATTTGAGGTAAAAGGTAAAATTATTAAAATTATAATTGATAATAATAGAGCAATAACTCCTCCTAATTTATTGGGAATAGATCGTAAAATTGCATATGCAAATAAGAAGTATCATTCTGGTTGAATGTGTACTGGTGTTACTAATGGATTGGCTGGGATAAAATTATCAGGATCACCTAATAAATATGGATTAATAAGAGTAATTATTACTATTATTAAAATTAATGTAATAAATCCAATTAAATCTTTATAGGTAAAAAATGGGTGAAATGGAATTTTATCTAGATTTCTATTAATTCCTAGAGGATTATTAGATCCAGTTGAATGTAAAAATAAAAGATGAATTACTGTTGTTATAGCTAAAATAAATGGTAATAAAAAGTGAAATGTATAAAATCGAGTTAGTGTTGCGTTATCTACAGCAAATCCTCCTCAAATTCAACTAACTAATATATTTCCTAAATATGGAATTGCTGATAATAAATTAGTAATAACTGTTGCCCCTCAGAATGATATTTGACCTCATGGTAATACATATCCTATAAATGCAGTTGCTATTAAAATAAATAAAATAATAACTCCTACTATTCAAGTGTAAAAAAAGTTAAATGATTCATAGTAAATTCCTCGTCCAATATGTAGGTAAATACAAATAAAAAAAAAAGATGCTCCATTAGCATGAATAGTTCGAATTAGTCACCCATAGTTTACATTTCGGCAAATATAGTTTACTCTATAAAAAGCTAATTCAATGTTAGCTGTATAATATATGGTTAAGAATAATCCTGTAATAATTTGAATTATTAGGCATAGAGCTAATAATGATCCAAAATTTCATCAAGCAGAAATATTAGAAGGTGTTGGTAAATCAATTAAAGATCCATTAATAATTTTTATAATAGGATGAGTTTTACGCATAGGGATGAATATTTTTATCATTTATAAGTTAGATCGAAGTGGTCCAAAAAAAATATTGGTAATTTTTACTACTGCAATTAATGTAATAAATAAATAAATAATTAATATTAATATGATTATATAGGTTTGTGAGTTATATATTTTAGATAAATTAATTTTATTTTCATTATTAATAAATAAATGATTATTATTAAAAAAATTAGTTATTTCTTCATTTATTGAAAAATTTATTCATCTTAAATTGTTGTAATTATATAATCTAAATATTATAATTAAAAATAAAGATAATATTAGAAATATTTTTGTTTTGTATGAGATTAAAAATATTTCATTGGAAGCAATTCTTGATACATAAATAAATAAAACTAATAATCCTCCTAAAAAGGTTAAAAATAAAATATATGAAAATCAATAAGTTTTAATTATTATTCCAGAAATAAGACATGTTAAAAGAGTTTGTGTAAGAATTAAGAATCCTATAGATAGAGGATGGTTTAGGAAAAATATAATTAAAGTTATTATTAATAATATTATTGAAATGGTTATTTTTATAATTTCATAGAATAGTTTAATAAAAATAATAATTTTGGAGATTATTGATAAGATAATATCTTTTCTTTGAAGTTTTCAATGAATAATCATATTTTTGACTTACAAGACCAAAGTTTTTTTTAAACTATAAAAACATAATAATTAATGATAATAAACTGATTGTTGTTAGTTATTTTTATATTTTTTGTTGGTAATTTGATTTTTGTTTCAAAACATAAACACTTATTAATTGTATTATTAAGTTTAGAGTTTATTGTTTTAAGATTATTTTTTTTTTTTTTATTATTTTTAAGATTTATTATTAATGATATATATATATTAATAGTTTTTTTGGTTTTTTCAGTTTGTGAAGGGGCTTTAGGTTTATCTATTTTGGTTTCAATAATTCGAACTCATGGTAATGATTATTTTCAAAGATTTAGTTTATTATAGATGATAAAGTTTTTATTTTTTATAATTTTTATAATTCCTTTATGTTTTATATATAATATATTTTGATTGGTTCAAGTATTAATGATGATATTAATGTTTTTGTTTATGGCTTTAAACATTAGAATTTTTAATTTTAGAAATTTGAGATATATAATAGGGTGTGATATAATTTCTTTTGGGTTAATTTTGTTAAGAATTTGAATTAGATTATTAATAATTATGGCTAGTGAAAATTTAAATTATAAAAATTTTTATTTATCTTTTTTTTTATTAAATATTTTATTTTTGATAATTATATTATATTTAACTTTTAGAGTTATAAATTTATTTTTATTTTATTTATTTTTTGAGGCTAGATTAATTCCTACTTTACTATTAATTATTGGTTGAGGATATCAACCAGAGCGAATTCAGGCTGGGTTATATTTATTATTTTATACTTTATTTGCTTCGTTACCTTTATTAATTGGTATTTTTTATATATTTAGAGATATAAATTTAATTATAATTTATTTTTTAAAATTTTTTAATATAAATTATTATATATTATATTTATCTATAATTATGGCTTTTTTAGTGAAGATGCCTATATATTTTGTTCATTTATGGTTGCCTAAGGCTCATGTAGAGGCTCCAGTTTCTGGGTCAATAATTTTAGCTGGTATTATGTTAAAGTTGGGGGGGTATGGTTTATTACGTGTTATAATTTTATTTCAAAATTTAAGATTTAAATTTAATTATATTTGGGTTATTATTAGATTAGTTGGAGGATTTTATGTAAGTTTAAAGTGTTTATGTCAAGTTGATATAAAATCATTAATTGCTTATTCTTCTGTTTCTCATATAAGAATGGTTATTGGGGGAATTATGACTATAAATTATTGAGGATTTATTGGGGCTTATGTTTTAATAATTGGTCATGGTTTATGTTCTTCAGGAATATTTTGTTTAGCTAATATTAATTATGAACGATTAAATAGTCGTAGATTGTATATTAATAGGGGAATAATAAATTTTATACCTTCTATAAGAATATGATGATTTTTACTTATATCTTCTAATATGGCAGCTCCTCCCTCAATAAATTTAATAGGGGAAATTAGACTAATTAATAGATTAGTAAGTTGATCTTGAATTTCTATAATTATATTAATATTAGTTTCTTTTTTTAGAGCTGGATATAGTTTATATTTATATTCTTTTAGACAACATGGAAAATATTATTTAGGGATTTATAGTTTTTATACAGGAGTATCTCGAGAATATTTATTATTAATATTACATTGATTACCATTAAATATTTTTGTTTTAAAGATTGATTATATAATAATTTGATTTTACTTAAATAATTTAAATAAAATATTGATTTGTGGTGTCAAAAATATGAGTTTCATTTTAGGTTATTAAATATTGTATTTTTTATTTATCTTTTTTTTTTTTACTTATATTTAGATTATTAAATTTTATTTTTTTAATATATTTTTTAATAAATAATATTATTTTATTTTTAGAGTGAGAATTGATTTCTTTTAATTCAATAAGAATTGTATTTTCTTTATTGATTGATTGAATATCATTAGTTTTTATAATATTTGTATCTTTAATTTCTTCTGTTGTTATTTATTATAGAAAAAGATATATAAGTTCTGAGATAAATTCAAATCGTTTTATTTTTTTAGTTCTATTATTTGTGTTATCTATATTATTATTAATTATTAGACCAAATATAATTAGTATTTTTTTAGGTTGGGATGGTTTAGGATTAGTTTCTTATTGTTTGGTAATTTATTATCAAAATATTAAATCCTTTAATGCTGGTATATTAACAGCCCTATCTAATCGTATTGGTGATGTTTGTCTATTAATGGTTGTTGCTTGAATAGCTAATTATGGGGGGTGAAATTATATTTTTTATTTAAATTTTATAAGAAATGATATTAGAATATTAATTATTGGGGTTATATTAATTTTTGCTGCTATAACTAAGAGTGCTCAAATTCCCTTTAGTTCTTGATTACCAGCTGCTATGGCAGCTCCTACTCCTGTTTCGGCTCTTGTTCATTCTTCGACTTTAGTTACAGCTGGGGTTTATTTATTAATTCGTTTTAATATACTATTAGAGGGTATAATAATAATAAAAATTTTATTATTATTATCTGGTTTGACTATATTTATAGCTGGGGTATCAGCTAATTATGAATTTGATCTAAAAAAAATTATTGCTTTATCTACTTTAAGACAATTAGGTTTAATAATAAGAATTTTAAGAATGGGTATACCTGATTTAGCTTTTTTTCATTTATTAACTCATGCTATATTTAAGGCTTTATTATTTATATGTGCGGGGGTAATTATTCATATAATAAGTGATATTCAAGATATTCGGTTTATAGGGGGAATTGGGTTATTTATTCCTTTAACATCTTTATGTATAAATATTTCTAATTTAGCTTTATGTGGTATTCCTTTTCTTTCTGGATTTTATTCAAAAGATATAATTTTAGAAATGGTGAGTTGTAGAAGTTTAAATTTATTTGTTTTTTTTTTATTTTATTTTTCTACTGGATTAACCGTTTTTTATACTATACGTTTATTAATATATTTAATAGTAAATGATTTTAATTTATTGTCAACATATAATTTATATGATGAGGATTATATTATATTAAAAAGAATATTTACTTTATTAATAATAAGTGTAATTAGTGGATCTATATTAAGATGATTATTATTTAGTTATCCTTTTATAATTTATTTACCCTTTAATTTGAAAATGATAGTTATTTATGTTAGATTGATTGGGGGAGTTATAGGTTATTTAATTAGAAATATAAGAATTTATTCAATAAATAAATTCTTAATATCTTATAATTTCAGAAATTTTTTATGTTTAATGTGATTTTTACCAAATATTTCTACATATGGTATTAGATATAATTTTTTAGTTTTAGGTCAAAGTATATTAAAAAATATTGATATAGGATGAAGAGAATTATATAGTGGTCAAGGAATGTTTAAAATTTTAAAAAATTATTCAATTTTACATAATTTATTTCAATTTAATAGTTTTAGAATTTATTTATTTAGATTTATTTTATGAATAATAATTTTATTATTAATATTTTTATTGATTTATTTAAATAGCTTATAATTTAGAGTATAATATTGAAGATATTAGGGAAATTGATTAAAATTTTTAAATATAATATTTATTAAATAATTTATAAAAAAATCTTTTATTTTTATATTGAAAATATAATGTTTTAATTTAAACTAATAAATAAGAAATATTAATGGAATTTAACCACTAAAAATTAAGTTAGCAGCTTAGTTTTAATCTTTATATTTCTTTAATTGGAATTCAATTCACTAATATCATTAACAGTAATATACCTCTATTTTGGTTTCAATTAAATTTTTAAATAAGGGGTAAATTCCCAATCTTTTAAGTCGAAATTAAATGCAAAGTTGCTTCTTATTTAAGATAAATTGAATTGTTCAATAATTTTTGATTGCAAATCAAATGTTTTATTTAAAACTATAATCCTTATAATATTTAATTATTTATATGTTTTTAATTAAATAAATAATTTATAAAAAAATTTTATAAATTAATTATATTTTTAATTATTTTATTTAGATCAATTAAGTATATTTTGATTTCATTCATGATATAATCCTACTAATAATACAAAAAAAAAGAAAATTCTAGTTATAATTCAAGTTAAAAAGTTTACTAATTTAAATGTAGTAATAATTGGAAAAATTAATGCAATTTCTACATCAAAAATTAAAAAAATAACTGTAATTAAGAAAAAATGAAGTGAAAATGGAATTCGTGCAGATGATTTTGGGTCAAATCCACATTCAAATGGGGAGGATTTTTCTCGATCTGTAAATGATTTTTTTGATAAAATAATGGATAAAAACATTAAAATATTAGAAATTAAAGTAATAATTATTGTAATAATTGTTATGATGATAATTATTTATATTAAATTTTAATTAAACTTTTTGATTGGAAATCAAATATACTAAATATATTATATAAATAATTAATTACCTCATCAATAAATAGAAATATATAAAAATAATCATACTACATCAACAAAATGTCAATATCAGGCAGCTGCTTCAAATCCGAAATGGTGCTCCTTAGAAAATTGATTTTTTATATGTCGAATTAGGCAAATTAATAAAAATAATGTTCCAATGATTACATGTAACCCATGAAATCCTGTTGCTATAAAAAATGTTGATCCGTAGATTCTATCTGCAATAGTAAATGATGCCTCAATATATTCATATGCCTGAAGGATAGTAAAATAAATTCCTAAAATAACTGTTAGAAATAGTCCCTGAGTAGTTTGTGAATAGTTATTTTCTATTAATGCATGATGAGCTCAAGTTACAGTAACACCTGAAGTAATTAGGATAATAGTATTAAGTAGGGGGATTTGAAATGGGTTGAATGGGTTAATTCCCATAGGGGGTCAAATAGAACCAATTTCAATATTAGGGGATAAACTTCTATGAAAAAAGGCTCAAAAAAAGGAGATAAAAAAAAATACTTCTGAAATAATAAATAAAATTATTCCTCATCGTAATCCTTTTGTAACAAAAATTGTATGTTTACCTTGAAGAGTTCCTTCTCGGCAAATATCTCGTCATCATTGGTATATTGTTAAAATAATAATAATATATCCTAAAATTAATATATTTATATTAAAATTATGAAATCATTTTACTAGTCCGGTAACTAATGTTATTACCCCAATTGCTCCTGTTAAAGGTCATGGACTGTAATCAACTAAGTGATATGGGTGATTATAGTGTGTTGACATTAATTTAATTAACTTCTCTAGAATATAGTGTAGATAAAATACTAATAACGTAAGCTTGAATGATTGCAACTGCTGATTCTAAGATTATTAATAGAATTTGAATGATAATTAATATAATAATAAATATTTTAGGTATAGTTGGACCAGTTCCTCTCAGAAGTGTTATTAATAGATGTCCTGCAATTATATTGGCTATTAATCGAACAGCTAATGTTCCTGGTCGAATAATATTACTAATTGTTTCAATTATTACTATAAAAGGTATTAAAATATTAGGAGTTCCTTGGGGAATTATATGGCTGAATATATGGTTAGAATTATTAATTCACCCATATATTATAAATCTTAATCATAATGGTAGTGATAAAGTTAAAGATAAAGTAAGATGACTTGTTCTAGTAAAAATATATGGGAATAATCCTAAGAAGTTATTAAAAAAAACAAATGTAAATAATGAAATAAAAATAAATGTTGATCCATTAAATCTATTTTTTCCTAGTAATGTTTTAAATTCTTTATGTAATCTATTAAGAATAAAATTTCAAATTATATAATGACGATTAGGAATTATTCAAAAAGAGTATGGAATAAATATTAATCCAATAAATGTACTAATTCAATTTAATGATATATTAAAAAAATTTGTTGTTGGGTCAAAAATGGAGAATAAATTACTTATCATTTTCAGTTAAAAGATTTTTTATTTATAATTTTTTTTTTTGTTCTTTTTATATTAAAGTTAAAAATATAATAATTTATAATATTAAATATAATAAAAATTATAATAAATATAATAAAAGATAAAATTCAATTAATTGGTATTATTTGAGGAATAAAAGAATATTATTTTTATAATAATTTAAATTTGACAAATTTATGTTATAATTTATTTAACTAATTCTTTCATCAGAAGTAATTGTTAATTTACTATAAAATGGTTTAAGAGACCAGTACTTACTTTCAGTCATCTAATGAGGAATAATTATTGATTCAATTAATGAAATTTTTAATTGAAACTCTTTCAATTACAATAGGTATAAATCTATGATTGGCACCACAAATTTCTGAGCATTGACCATAATAAATTCCTGGTCGATTAATAAAGAAATTGGATTGATTTAATCGTCCTGGATTAGCATCTACCTTAATTCCTAGAGATGGGATAGTTCATGAATGAATTACATCGGTTGCAGTTACTAAGATTCGAATTTGATTATTTATTGGTAAGATAATTCGATTATCTACATCTAATAGACGAAAATAATTAATTTGTAGATCATTAGAGGGAATTATATATGAATCAAATTCAATATTATTAAAATCTGAATATTCATATCTTCAATACCATTGGTGTCCAATACACTTTAATGTAATTAAAGGGTTATTTAATTCATCTAGTAAATATAATAGTCGAAGAGAAGGAAGAGCAATAAAAATTAAGGTAATTGCTGGTAAAATTGTTCAAATAAGTTCAATTATTTGTCCTTCTAATAGGAATCGATTAATATATTTATTAAAAAATAAGTTAATTATTAGGTAACCTACAAGAATAGTAATTATAATTAAAATTACTAGTGTATGGTCATGAAAGAAGATAATTTGTTCTATTAAAGGGGATGCTCCATTTTGTAAGTTTAAATTTGATCATGTAGCCATATTCTAAAAAAAGGATAATCCTTTATAGATGGGGTTTAAATCCATTACATATATCTGTCATATTAGAAGTTTCTTAAAATAGGAGTTTCATTATATGAGTGTTCAGCTGGTGGTAGATTTTGATACCACTCAATAGAGGTAGGTATATTTAAAGTAAATAATGTTAATCGTTGAGAAATTATAGATTCTCATATAATTATTATTATTATTATTATAGCAATTAATGATATATATGATCCTAGTGAGGAAATAACATTTCATGAAAAGTATGAATCAGGATAATCTGAATAGCGTCGAGGTATCCCAGCCAATCCTAAGAAATGTTGAGGAAAAAAGGTTAAATTTACTCCAATAAATATAGTTAAAAACTGAATTTTTAATAAATAGGGATTTAAATGTAATCCGGTAAATAGTGAGTATCAGTGAACAAATCCCCCTATAATGGCAAATACAGCCCCTATAGATAATACATAGTGAAAATGGGCTACTACATAATAAGTATCATGTAAAGTTACATCAATAGAGGAGTTTGCTAAAATAACACCTGTTAATCCTCCAACTGTAAATAAAAATACAAATCCTAATCTTCATAGTATAGAGGGACTATAATTAATTTGAGTTCCGTGTAATGTAGCTAATCATCTAAAAATTTTAATTCCTGTTGGAACGGCAATAATTATTGTTGCTGAGGTAAAATATGCTCGGGTATCAATATCTATTCCTACAGTAAATATATGATGAGCTCAAACTACAAATCCTAATAATCCAATTGCTATTATAGCATAGATTATACCTAAACATCCAAAAGTTTCCTTTTTTCCTCTTTCTTGAGAAATTATATGTGAGATTATTCCAAATCCCGGTAAAATTAAAATATAAACTTCAGGGTGACCAAAAAATCAAAATAAGTGTTGATATAGAATAGGATCTCCTCCACCAGCTGGATCAAAAAAAGATGTATTTAAATTACGATCTGTTAATAATATAGTAATAGCTCCAGCTAAAACAGGAAGTGATAGTAAAAGTAAAAGAGCTGTAATACCTACAGCTCATACAAATAAGGGTATTTGATCAAATATTATATTTTTAGGACGTATATTAATAATAGTAGTAATAAAGTTTACTGCTCCTAAAATAGACGAGATTCCTGCTAAGTGTAGGGAAAAAATAGCTAAATCAACAGAACTACCACCATGGGCAATATTTGATGAGAGTGGGGGATAAACTGTTCATCCAGTACCTGCTCCATTTTCAACAATTCTTCTTGAAATTAATAATATTAATGAGGGTGGGAGAAGTCAAAATCTTATATTATTTATTCGTGGAAAAGCTATATCAGGTGCTCCTAATATTAGAGGAACTAATCAATTTCCAAATCCTCCAATTATAATAGGTATAACTATAAAAAAAATTATAATAAAAGCATGTGCTGTTACAATAGTATTATAAATTTGATCATCTCCAATTAGTGATCCAGGAGTTCCTAATTCAGCTCGAATTAGTAAACTTAGGGAAGTTCCCACTATTCCAGATCAAATTCCAAAGATAAAATATAATGTACCAATATCTTTATGATTTGTTGAATAAAGTCATTTTCGCTGAGAATATTTTTATTAAAAATAAAATGGCTGAGATTTAAGCGATAAATTGTAAATTTATTTACGAGAGTTTTCTCTTTTGTTAAATTAATTCTGGCTTTATATTCAAATATGATTTAAAATTGCAAATTTTAAGGTGTAATAATTAATAATACTAAGGCCTAAAGAAATTTCTTTGATTATAATTTTGAAGATTATTAGTTTATTTAACTTAAAACCTTAAAAAAAAAAAAAAGTTCTAAGAATTATTCCACTAATAGATATTATAGATATAAATCTAATAATATAAAAAATAAGATTATATTTTATGTAATTTTTTAATCATTTAATTTTTAGGTAATTAAATAAAAAAGAAGAATATAAAATTCGAATATAAAAATATAATATAATTAATCTTGATAAGGTAAAAATAAATGTAATAATAAATATATTATTTATTATTAAAAAATTAATAATAATTCATTTAGGAAAAAATCCAATAAAGGGGGGTAATCCCCCTAATGATAGAAAATTTACTAAAAAATAAATTTTAATAATATAATTTACATTAAATATAAATATTTGATTAAAAAAAAATAAATTAAATAAATAAAATAAAAAACATAAAGTACTGATTATAATGCTATATATAAAAAAGTAAAATATTCATAGGTTTTCTCTAATTATAATGGATGAAATTATTCAACCTAAATTATTAATTGAAGAAAAGGTTATAAGTTTACGAATAGATGTTTGATTAATGCCCCCTACAGCTCCAATAATTACATTTATAATTAAAATAAATATTAATAAATTATAATTAAAATAATAAGATAAAAGAATAATTGGGGTGATTTTTTGTCATGTTATTAAAATGAAGCAGTTTAATCATGATAAACCCTCTACAATATTAATAAATCAAAAATGAAATGGAATAGAACCTATTTTTATTAATAATGATGAATTAATTATTATTGAGATAATATTATATTCATTGAAAAATTTAAAATAATTTTTTATAATGATTAAATTTAATAAAATTATAAATAAAAAGTTAATAGAGGCAATAGATTGAGTTAAAAAATATTTTAATGAGGCTTCTGATGATAATAAATTATTAGAATTAGAGATTAAAGGAATAAATCTTAATAGATTAATTTCTAATCCAATTCAACAGCCAAATCAAGAATTTGATGAAATAGAAATTAAAGTTCTAAAAATTAAAATAAAAAAGAAAAATATTTTATTTGAGTTAGGGGAAAAAAAAATATAATATAAATTAAAATTTTAATTAAATTAAGAATTTATTGATATATTTTTATCTATATTTTAGTGTAAGAAGCACAATAATTTTTGATATTATTAGATATAGTTTGATTCTATTAAATATAATAAAGGTAAATTTTTTACTTAATTTATCCTATCAGAATAATCCTTTAATCAGGCACTTTATATTTAAAAAAAAGTTATTCTTTATATTTGAGGTATGAGCCCAAAAGCTTTATTTAGCTTATTTTTAA